GGTAGAGAGGACGAAGGGTAAGTCGTCGGGCTCATGCCCCGAAGAAGCGGGTTCGACTCCCGCCTCTATAGTTTTGGGTAAAAGGAAAAGGAGAGAGGGGGAAAACTAAGATGGATTAAACTGGACGGGAAGTTCGAAAGAGCGAAGAAGAGGCTTTAAACTCGTTTTTCAATGCGGAGACGTAATGAAGAGAACTGAAAAATGAATCATCTTAGTATCAGAGGGAGGCAGAGAAATCAAACGAGATTCCGTAAGTAGCAGGGAGCGAAAGCGGAGGAGTCCCAGAGAGTGAGTAAACAACGGAAGAAAGGAGTTCACATATCTAAGACTAAATGTTAATCCATACTGAAAGCGCGAGTACTGTGAAGGAAAGTTGAAAGAGACTTGAAAAGATCTGGAATCCTGTCTTTTAAAGCAGCTGTAAAACAGTGTACCTTTTGTATAATGGGTTTATGAGATATTGTTTGGCAAATTTAAGTAAAAAGGATAAAAATGTAGGTGAAGAGAAGTCGAGAGGGCTCTTTAGTCAAATTTCCCGAAACCAAGTGATCTAACCATGGGCAGTTTAATGAACGAACCGGTGGTTGTAGCAAAAACCTCGGATGACCTGTGGTTAGGGGTGAAAGACCAATCGGACTTGGAGATAGCTGGTTTTCTGCGAAAACTATTGAAGTAGTGCGTCTACATAGGGGTCAAAAGATTAAAATAGTATTTACACAGATGACGTCCTATTAAAATTTTAGGGTAAAGATTTATCGCTTTAAGGGGGATAGACTTTAAAGATAAAATTCGAAGTAGACAGACAGACAAGGGGCAAATAGGTTCTTTGTTAAAAGGGGGGAGCCCAAATTAGAAGTTAAAGTCACAGATTCAATAATTAAGTGTAAAAGGAGTATGGGATTTAGACAATGAAGAGGTAGGCTTGGAACCAGCCATCTTTGAAAGAATGCGTAGTAGTTCATTCAAGAACTCTTTTTCCCCAAAAATTATGGTGGCTAAAAATTGAACTGAAACTCTAGGGGCAGTAAGAAGTTTGCTTGGTAGTAGAACAGACTGTTGGGTGGTGGTGAGAACCCAAGAATCAGAAGCGAAAATGTGAACATGAGTAAAAAAATTGTTGCTTCATCTCCCCTGGTTTCCAAACCAAAAGTATCTGAGCGAAGAGGTTTGGGTGAAACAGTCTCTAAGGAGGGTGTCGATGAGGGATGGTAATAAACGCACAATGTGCCAGGAAATAATTAAAACAAAAGACTACTGTCGCAAACTAACACAAGTGGGAGATAGTGAGGGGGAAGTTTTTTTAAGGAACTCGGCCAGTTATAAGCTTTTATGAGAAGTTAAAACACAAGGCCTCGACTGTTTACCAAAAACATAGCTCTTTGCTAATATGAAGGTAGAAGTATGAAGGGTGAGACCTGCCCAATGGTTATATCTTAAAAGGTTAGTAGGGCTAACTTAATAAAGATAATTAAATGGCCGCGGTAACACTAACCGTGAAAATGTAGCGTAATCAATAGTCAATTAATTGTTGGCCGGTATGAATGGTGTCACGAGGGTCTCACTGTCTTAAGGAAATCTCCAGTGAAATTGAATTTGTAGTGAAGATGCTACATCCAAATTGTTAGACGAGAAGACCCCATGGAACTTTACTGGAAACTTATGTGGCTGACTTAAATAGTTTTAAAAGGTGGTGCGGATTAATTAGGGTTAAAAAGTTCACTTTTTTATTTGAAGAAAGGCAACTCAAAAACTTATATCTTTGGGATTTGATAAGTGGGACAGTTTGGTTGGGGCGATCGCCTTTAAAAAAGTAACGAAGGCGGGCTTAAGATATATATTTGGTTATGTCTGACTGCCAGGGGGAAACCTAGAGCAGACACTTATCTTTGGATGGTGGGTTTAAGTGACCCGTTAATTTAGGGTGAAATAGTTAACGATAAACAAATAAAAGTTACCCTGGGGATAACAGCGTAATAACGTCAGAGAGTTTTCATCGACGACGATGTTTGCGACCTCGATGTTGAATTGTGGCATCCTGGGGTGCAGTCGCTCCCAAGGGTTGGTCTGTTCGTCCATTAAAGCCGTACATGATTTGAGTTAAAAGCGTCGTAAGACAGCTTGGTTTCTATCTACAATTTGAAAAAACATTAATATAACTCTTTTCTAGTACGAAAGGATCGAAAAATGAGTGGTTCTCTTATTTTTATAAGTTACAATCAATGGATTGACTCGGATACTTTTTAAAGGGGGTTTTGGTTAATTACTGATTGCTTCTAAAGTATGAAAATTATATTAAGTTGTTTGAAGTTCGGAAGAAGAATTGTTAAGGGTTAGCTTGATCGGGATGGCTGTTTGTATTTTTAAAGTGTGGGGCAGAGAGGTCTGGTTATATTGTTCCTAGTTTATGAGAATTGTGGGAGACAGAGATTTAGGGTGTATACTTGTATTTTATTTCTTTTAGTGGTGGGCGCCCTGGCGGCCGGTGTTGGAGGAAGAAAATTAGGAGAAAAAGGGGCTGGAATTTTAACTTCAAGCTGTTTGATTATAAGTTTATCTTGGTCTGTTTTGATATTTTATGAAATAATTTTAAGTTTTTCTACGACACATATAAAATTATGAAGGTGATTAGATTCTGATCTATTGACTGTTTATTTTGGCCTACAATTCGATGGTTTGGTTGCGATCATGTTGCTTGTTATTACAACAATCTCTACTTTAGTTCATATCTTTTCTACGGCATATATGCTTGGGGACCCTCATATTCCTCGCTTTATGTCTTATTTATCTTTTTTTACATTTTTGATGGTTGTATTGGTTAGTAGTGACAATTACTTACAGTTGTTTATTGGTTGGGAGGGGGTTGGTCTATGCTCTTATCTTTTAATAAATTTTTGATTAACTAGAGTTGAAGCAAATAAAGCGGCCATAAAAGCTATGTTAGTTAATCGAGTGGGAGATATAGGGTTGATTTTGGCTATGTTTGGTCTTTTGGATCGTTTTGGGTCTTTAGAGTTTTCTTCTCTTTTTAATGTGGTTGTTGTTTCTGCTCCATCAAGTGATATTACTTTAATTTGTTTGTTATTGTTTATAGGGGCGGTCGGAAAGTCTGCACAGTTGGGGCTGCACACTTGATTGCCGGATGCTATGGAGGGTAAATGTTGGGCCATTTTGTTTAAGTAATTAATTAAAACTTTTGAGTCACTGTATGCTGGGAGGACTTTGAATAGTTGAAAGGCGAGGAATCTTTAGGGGGTTTTGTCTTTTGCTTAGTCTTTAGACTTAAAATAGGAAGTTTATCCGCAGGTAACAAAATTCGAGGTTAGTAATTAGATTTAATAGATTGGTTTATTAAGTTTAAGAGTTTTAATCGAAATTATCTAAAGATTAGTCTTTAGACTTAGAATGTCTTGATTATTGGAACCTCCGAGACTTTTTGTGATTTTATTTTATAAATTAAAGTAAGCTTCTGGTTTAAAGTGTTCGTGGAAATAATTCATTTACTTTTAAAAATATTAATGGTCGTAGTTCCATTGCTTATCACAGTAGCTTATTTAACTTTAGCCGAACGAAAGGTTTTAGGATATATGCAGGCCAGAAAAGGGCCAAATGTAGTGGGGGTTAGTGGGTTGGCCCAGCCTTTTGCAGATGGTCTAAAACTATTTACTAAAGAGATGGTGGTTCCGCATCAAACCAATTTGTTTATTTATATAGTGGCGCCGGTGCTTTCCTTTACCTTGGCATTAATTGTTTGAGGGGTGGTGCCTTATGAGAGAGGGGCTTTAATAAGTGATTTAAAAATAGGGGTTTTGTATATTTTGGCTGTTTCTTCGATAAGTGTCTATGCGATATTAATGTCTGGGTGGGCGAGTAATTCTAAATATGCTTTTTTGGGGGCGATTCGGGCAGCTGCTCAAATGATTAGTTATGAAGTTTCGATTGGGCTGATCATCATTTCGGTTCTATTGTGTGTTGGCTCTTTGAGTGTTACTGAAATTGTTTTAGCGCAAAATAGTGGTGTTTGGTTTTTTTTTCCGTTATTTCCTGTTACAATAATGTTTTTTGTTTCAGCTTTGGCGGAGACAAATCGAGCTCCTTTTGATTTAACAGAAGGAGAGTCGGAGCTTGTGTCGGGGTATAACGTAGAGTATGCTTCGATGTCTTTTGCCCTATTTTTTCTTGCCGAATATGCTCATATTATATTAATGAGTTGTTTAACAATTATCTTTTTTGGGGGGGGGTGACTTTCTCCGGTAAAATATTTAAAAGGTGGGGCCGGGTGGTTTGGTCTAAAAGTTGTTTTAATCATTTTCCTTTTTATTTGGGTAAGGGCCTCTTTTCCTCGTATTCGATACGATCAGCTTATGTCTTTGTTATGAAAGGCGTATCTACCGCTAAGTTTGGGGGTTGTGACTTTTGTGGCTAGTGTTCTTTTTGGATTTAATGGTCCGCCTCCGATCTAAGATATTTTGTAATTTTTTGTTTGAGATCTTTAATTGGTTTAAGTATGAGGGTTAATTTTTTGATCGACTTGTCTAGTTTGGGAGTTTAATTCTGGGGGGGGGGGGTTCTAATGCCATTGCGTAAAGAGAATCCGCTTTTATCTCCGGTGAATGGTCTTCTGGTGGATTTGCCGTCTCCTTCAAATATAAGTTATTTGTGAAACTTTGGTTCTTTGTTAGGACTGTGCTTAGCTATGCAAATCGTAACGGGGTGCTTTTTGTCCATGCATTATTGTGCAGAGGTCGGCTTGGCTTTTGCATCGGTGGGACATATTATGCGCGATGTAAACTATGGGTTTTTATTAAGATATTTTCATGCTAATGGGGCTTCTCTGTTTTTTTTATGTCTTTATTTTCATATTGGGAGAAGTTTGTATTATGGGGGTTATTTGAAAGGTCCGGTTTGGCGAGTTGGCATTGTAATATTTCTTTTGACGATGGCGACGGCTTTTCTGGGCTATGTGCTACCTTGAGGTCAAATGTCTTTCTGGGGGGCGACGGTTATTACAAATCTATTGTCCGCAATACCCTATGTGGGGACAGATGTTGTGCAATGAGTTTGAGGGGGTTTTAGTGTCTCTGGGGCCACGCTCACTAGATTTTTTAGTCTGCACTTTCTTTTCCCCTTTATTTTAGCAATTTTAGTTGTGGTTCATTTAATATTTTTACATATAGAGGGATCCAATAGTCCTGTGGGGTCGAAGACTCCTGTGGACGATGTGGTATTTCATGTTTATTATACATCTAAAGACTGATATGGAATAGTGGTTACGCTTATGTTATTGAGTATAGTTGTGTATTTAATGCCTAATTTATTGGGCGATCCAGAAAATTTTATTCAAGCTAACTCATTAGTAACCCCAGTGCACATTCAGCCTGAGTGATACTTTTTATTTGCTTATGCAATTTTGCGCTCAATACCGAATAAATTCGGGGGGGTTGTGTCTATGTTTTTAAGTATATTAATTTTATTTTTTTTCCCACTACTACACCGGAGTTGATTAAGGGGGTTGCCCTTTCGTCCATTTGGACGTATGGCTTTTTGATCTTTTGTTGTGAATTTTGTTCTTCTTACCTGAATCGGGTCTTTGGTCGTAGAAGAGCCTTTTATAATAATAGGGCAGCTGGTTGCGCTATACTATTTTTTCTACTTTCTTATATTAATTCCTTTGTTGGGGGAAGTGGAAAATAATCTTTTATTTAAACAAAGGAAAAAATGTGACTTGTAGAGAATTGCAAATCAGTTATTATTTGGATGAGGACAGGGGGAGGTGGAACGGGGGGGGGGGAGCCTCCTCCTGCCTATCCTCAAGAGGAGGTGGAGCTAATTGCGCGCCCCACGGGGGGTTTTGCTGTTGGCAGATGTTGCAGTGAAATTAGAAGGCTCTGTTTAGCAAAGAAGTATTAGTTAATGTGATTAAACCACGAGCTCCTGTTACTAAGCCTTTTCATATTAGCCCTGGTGATTATTAGTATAAATAATTTTATTTTAAAATTATCAATTTTAATATTATTAATTATAAGTGAGGGGGGGGGCCTTTCTTTTTTATTTAATTTTTTTTTTGAATTATCTGGGGGGGGGTTGTTGATTGAAAATGGTTGGACAGAAACCACTAAATTAATTATTGTTTTAGGCTCTGTTGCTGTTTTATTGATGGTGGACATGGAGAGGCTAATTTTTCCAAAATTTTTTGGGGGACGAGTTTATGGAACTTTTTTTCAAACGAATGCGCATTTACCCCTTTTAAATCTAATGGTGGCATTAGGGGGTCTTTGTTTAGTTTCTTCAAGTAATTGACTTTCTGTTTATTTAGCAATTGAATTGTCTACTCTTTCCCTTTTTATTTTGGTTGCTCAAAAAGGGGGGTCTGGGCAAAGTGCTGAGGCCGGTTTGAAATATTTTGTATTAGGGGCACTTTCCTCTGGTTTATTTTTATTTGGGTGTGCTTTATTGTGTGGGTTTACGGGAGGGACTCATATTTCATATATAAATTTAGTATTAAATCCGGGGTTGGGCTTTTCTGAGCTTCGAATCCCAATTGGCAGTTTGTTAATTGTGGTGTCTCTTTTATTTAAGTTGTCCGCTGCTCCTTTTCATATGTGGGCGCCGGATGTTTATGATGGAGCTCCGACAACGACGACGGCTTTATTGGCCACTGTTCCTAAAGTTGGCTACTTTTCAATTTTGGTTTCAATTGGGTCGGCGGTTAATATTTTGTTAGTTGGGGCTCTTTTTTCGATGGTTGTGGGGGCTATTGGTGCCTTAAACCAAACCAAAGTCAAACGGTTGTTGGCTTACAGTGGGGTGGGGCATATGGGGTTTGTGCTTTGGGGAATAGAGGTTGGGTCATTTGAGAGTATTCAAGCTAGTTTAATTTATGTGGTTTTATATGTAGTAATGTCTATTTGTGTTTTTGCGATAATATTAACTTTAGGCGCCGCCAAAAATTTGATTGTAGAGTTTAGTGGGCTTTCCAGGAGATTATCTGTTTTAGCCTTAACTTTGGCTTTGACTTTTCTTTCGATCGCGGGGATTCCTCCTTTAGTGGGGTTTTGGGGCAAATGGCTGGTTTTATTGTCTGGGGTGGTATATCAATATTATTTAGTCTTTCTTTTGGCTGTGATGTGTTCCGTTGTGGCTGGTGTTTATTATGTTAGAATAGTCAAAATTATCTATTTTCAAGCCAGTTTTTCTCTTTTGATAAGCTCAAAGGTGTTAAGGAAAGAAAACTGAATTAATTTAAGAAAGGCTTTGTTAATCGGTGCTGGTTTGTATGTTATTGGGTTTACAATGTTGTCTCCGAATTTATGGCTGCAATTAGCCCATTGGGCTGTGGGGGGGTTATTTTAAAATAATTAAATCTGCTTGGGGCGGTCTTTTATATACTAGCATTTGGAGTTGTTGGTTCTGGAATTATGGTGATATCCGCGCTCAATCCTATCCATTCGATTTTTTGGTTAATTGTTGTTTTTATCGGTTCTGCGGTTTTTTTTCTTTGATTGGGTATATCCTTTGTTGCTTTAATGTTTTTGATAATCTATGTGGGGGCGATTGCTATTTTATTTTTGTTTGTAATTATGTTATTGAATTTAACAGACTTTCCCCCCGCCTTTCGATTAGGGGGGGAGGCAGACATGACAAATTACATTCCTATTGGGTTGGTTATTGGAACATTTTTTTTTTCAGAAGTTGCTTCGAGTTGATTAATTATAGGTGGCCCTTATACCCCCCAGGGGTTTTTTGGGGCTGAAATAGGAGGTGCTTGAGATTTGGCCATTCCCTGGTTTTTAATGAAGTATCAAAATATGGAGGCGCTCGGGCGAATTTTGTATATAGCTTGTTATTATTTATTTATTTTAGCTAGTTTTATACTTTTAGTGGCCATGGTGGGGGCGATCGTGTTAACTCAAGAAATTGGGTCAGAAGTAGGACCCGTGGTCAAAAGACAAGATATTTTTTTTCAAACTAGTCGGTAAGAACTGAGGCAAAAGAATTTTATCTAAAGACTTAGCCGAGCTTTGTTTGGGGTTGATTTTAAATATTAATGAGCGGTGCTTATTTTGATCAATTTAAAATAGTGGCTCTGATCGCCTTGACTAATTCATCAATGATGATGATCTTAGTAGTGGTTGTGGTTTTATTATTATTCAAGGGGGTTCAATTAATCCCGAAAAGGTGGCAGTCTTTGATTGAGTTAATCTATGAGCACTTTCATGGTGTCGTGAAAGATAATTTAGGATCTGAGGGGCTAAGGTATTTTCCTTTAATTGTTTCTCTCTTTTTTTTTATAGTGTTTTTGAATGTGTTGGGCTTATTCCCTTATGTTTTTACCCCAACTGTTCATATTGTAGTCACATTGGGTTTGTCCTTTTCAATAATCATAGGTGTGACTCTAGCTGGGTTTTGGAGGTTTAAGGGGGATTTTTTTAGTGTTTTTATGCCAAGTGGCGCTCCTTTGGGCTTAGCCCCTCTTTTGGTATTAATAGAAACAGTAAGTTTTATCTCCAGGGCTATTTCATTAGGAGTCCGTTTGGCTGCTAATTTATCGGCGGGCCATTTGTTATTTGCTATTTTAGCCGGGTTTGGGTTTAATATGTTAGTTGCAAGTGGGCCTGTGGGGGTTTTCCCCCTATTAATAATGGTTTTTATAACATTATTAGAGGTAGCCGTTGCAGTTATCCAGGCTTATGTCTTTTGTTTATTAGCCACTATTTATTTGGCGGATACAATTGTATTACATTAGCGGGAAAGGCCGGAGGGATTTTCTGGCTTAAGTTCCAAGAAGGGTTGGGGCTAAGGTATTGCTGTGGGGGAAGAAGGTCTGGTTTATAAAATGTTTTATAAAATATTTTATAAAAATATTTTGAGAAATAAATAAGAAGAAGAAGTGAATAGTGTTTGGTTTAAATAATGGGCTAAGTCTAATTTTTTTTTTGCTTTTTATGGGGGGAATTAATGTGATGAAGGTTTCGAGAGAGGATGGTGTTAAATTAAAAAAAGTTGCGCTTGAGTGATCTTTGGCGATTTTAATAAGTGTTTTGGTTTTGTGGGGGGCCTTTGATTTAGAGGGGCAATTTCAAATTATAAACCGAATAGAATGGATTGTTTCTCCGGCCTTAAATTTTCAATGGGGTCCGGGGGTTTTTGCTTTAGATGGGGTTTCTTTGTTTTTTTTTGTTTTAACTGCGTTATTGATACCCATTTGTATCTTAATAAGTTGAAAGTCCATTAAGCACCTATTTAAAGAATTTTTGTTGTGTCTATTGTTTTTAGAAGCTTTATTAGTTGGAGTGTTTTTAGTGCTTGACCTGCTTTTATTCTATCTTTTATTTGAGGGCATATTGATCCCTATGTTTCTTTTGATTGGTGTTTGAGGCTCCAGAGAAGAAAAGGTTCGTGCTTCTTATTATTTTTTTTTTTATACTTTCGCGGGGTCGGTGTTTATGCTTTTGGGCCTCTTTCAAATATATAGTGTTACAGGAACAACTGATTATCAGATATTATTAAATATAAAATTACCTGTTACTACTCAAAAATGGGTGTTGGCTGGGATTTTTCTTAGTTTAGCGGTTAAAATTCCTCAAATACCATTTCATATTTGATTGCCCCAAGCGCATGTGGAGGCCCCTGTTTCTGGTTCGGTAATATTGGCGGGGATATTATTAAAGTTAGGCGGCTATGGGTTTTTAAGATTTTCTTGGCCGATTTTGCCCGCGGCCTCCGAGTATTTTGCCCCCCTAATTATTATGTTGGGTGTGGTGGCTATTATTTATGGGGGTTTGCTGACCTGTCGGCAAGTGGACTTTAAACGGCTTATTGCTTATTCTTCGGTGGCACACATGGGGCTGGTCCCTTTAGGTTTATTTACTCATACAATTGAGGGGTTGGTGGCGGCCGTTTTTATGATGTTGGCGCATGGTTTTGTTAGCTCGGCCCTTTTTATTGCGATTACTTATTTATATGAACGTCATCACACTCGTCTTATTAAGTATTATCGTGGGGTGACTCTTACAATGCCTGTTTTTGTTTGTATAATGATGGTTTTATCATTAAGTAACATGGGGATTCCTTTAAGCTGTAATTTTGTTGGAGAGTTTTTTTCGTTGTTAGCTGCTGTTGAATATAATTTTGGGCTTGGGGTGTTAGCCACTTCGGGTATGGTTTGGTCCGCGGCGTATTCTCTCTATTTATATAATCGAATTAGTTTTGGGGCGGCCTCTAATTACCTCCTTTTTATTAGAGACTTAAACAGGTGTGAGTTATTGGCTATCTCCCCTTTGCTAATAGCGATTTTTATTTTTGGAATATTTCCTTTTATAATTATAGACCCTGTAAAGAATGGGGTAATCTTTAGTCCGGGGGGGGGTTAGTATATTTATTAAGCTTAAAATTAGCCCTGGTTTGGTTATTTGAGATTCGAAAGTCCTTTGGTTTTGGGGAAGAGAAAAAAACAAGTGACCTCCTTGATACATGCTAGTATCTAATGAATAGCTTTCAGACTCAGCTAGATGAAAGGATCTGCTTTTATTCAGGTGTGACTGGGCCTATGATAGTGTGCGAACAGGTGAGGGAACCCGGAGGCCAAGTTTGGCTGGGCCGGAGTCGTATTAGGTAGAAGGGGGTGTAATGGACCACCTTGCCTATGATGCGGAGCTTTAGTTTGGAGCCACATTTTCACTGAGACAAGGGGAAAGCTCAAATGGGGAATTGGCCCCGGAGGCAGCAGTAAAGAATTTTGTGCAATATATGAAGGTAAGACACAGAGAGGGCACCTTGCCTAGTCCGTCAAATTAAGTGCCAGCAGACGCGGTGAAACTTAAGGGCTAGTTTTGTGGGCAAAAGCGTAAAGGGTGTGATAGGCCGTTTTAATTAAAAAGGGTTTTATAATTTAAGAAGGTAAATGGAATTTTTTTGTAGCGGTGGAATGTGTAAATAGAAAAAAGAACTTTAGACGTGAAGACTATTTATTTTTGAGATTATAGTGTGATGGCTAAAACACGAGAGTATGGGGAGCAAACAGGATTAGGGACCCTGGTAGTCTATACTGTAAATAATGAAAAAGATGTGAAGCAATCCTAAAAAGTCAGAAATTTTCCGCTTGAGTAGTACGACCGCAAGGTTAAAATTCAAAAAACTTGGCTGTTCACTGTTTTAATTAGAGGAGCGTGTCGTTTAATTCGATAGTCCGCGAGAGACCTTACCCAAACTTGAATCCTTCATTGACAGGTATTGCATGGCCGTCGTCAATTTGTGTATTAAACATAAAACAGATTTAACCCAGTGGTTTGTCACTTGGATGAAGTCAGGTCTTATTGTCCTAATGTTTGGGGATTAGATGCGCTACATTTTTTTATACAATAGGAAACTTTGAGTGTGAAACCTGAAAATAAGAGTTCGGAAAGTGCCTGGAAGATAACGGAAAGTTGTATTTAATAGTAATTGAAAAGTAGAGCGTTTCAATGAAATTTTTTCAGTGTTAGTACAAATTGCCCGTCGCCTTTGCTTAGACAGGTTGGTTGATTGCCCCTCAAGAGGGTTTCTAATATCTCCGAGGCAGAGTAAGTCGTAACATAGTGAGGGTGAGGGAACTGGCCCTTGGAACAGGTCCGTCAGGCCTGGGGTTAAAAAATAATAAAACAATGCAACTTGTTGAGGTGCTAAATTTATTCGGGAACATGGATTTTATAGTGGAGGAATGGCCCTTGAAACAGGTCCGTCAGGCCTGGGGGCAAAAAATTATACAACAATGCAACTTATTGAGATGCTAAATCTATTCGGGAATATGGACTTTATTGGGGAAGAATGGGAAAGATGTTTAGGGGCAATTTACATGCTCGATAAGGCGGGGGTAATGAACGCTCATCAGTGGTTTTTTGGTCGAATGCCGCATTCGGTTATGGCGTTGAATCTCTGATGAAACCCTTGTCCTTCATATTTTTTTATTAATGAAATCCCCCGTGAATTAGAGGGTTTAAATATTTTCGGGGGTCCTGCAGGCAAGCGTTTAGCCCAGGAAGCCCTACAGCATTTTGCTTTTGCGTTTGGGGAATATACATCGATAGAATCTATTGGGAGTTTTTTTTCAACGTCTGAGGGATCAAGCTCCCATTATCCATTGTCGAGTATTTCTTCAGGGCGTTTGGGGTCAATGTCTGAAAGTGTCTCTTCCGGGGCTCGGGGGTCAATGTTCCAAGGTTCTGCACAAAGTTTTGGGGCAGTGGCGGGGGAACTATCACATCAAGGTTCTCTGCATAGTTTTAACTCAATGTGTGGGGAGGCTCTCGGGGCTCGGGGGTCAATGTTCCAAGGTTCTGCACAAAGTTTTGGGTCAGTGGCGGGGGAACTATCACATCAAGGTTCTCTGCATAGTTTTAACTCAATGTGTGGGGAGGCTCTGTATCAGCCAGGAGAAATGACTCAGTCTCTTTTGCCTGAAGCGTCCTGCTCACGGATATCGCAAATTTCGTTGAGAGAACACACACCGGAATTTTCACGGGGTATGCCCCGTGTGGATGCAATTGAACCTATTAATAAGACGGACCTAGAAAAGACTTCTTTACTTATAAGCAAGTACTGTGGGGCGGTTTAGTTTTTGGTTTTTAGAAGATTGGTGCTTTTGAAAGGGGGGGGGGAATTAGACTTTGTTGGGTTATATGTTTTTATTGTGGCGTAAGCCAGAGATGATATTTGAAATGGGGGAAATTTATTTGACTTTAAGATGGGGGCTGCCTAAGAATTTGTTTGGTTTTATGTCTTTTATATCATTTAGTTGAGCAGTCCCGGCTGGCAAGCCCCTCCTTTTTTTGGAATTTGTTTAGGGGTGCGAACTGTTTTATGTCATCCATATCATTTGGTTGAGCCTTCTCCTTGGCCCTGTCTCGGGGCGGGGGGGGCTTTTTTTATAACTGTGGGCAGTGTTATGTATTTTCATTATGGCTTAGTTCAAATTATGTATTTGGGAGTTTTGGTCGTTGTGATAATTATGTTTGTTTGATGACAAGATGTTATTAGAGAGTCGACTTTTCAAGGGTTTCATTCCTTAGTAGTTAAACAGGGGATAAAATATGGAATGCTTTTATTTATACTTTCGGAAGTTCTTTTTTTTTTTTCTTTTTTTTGAGCTTTTTTTCATAGTAGTCTGGCACCAGCTGTTGAGTTGGGTGTGGTTTGACCTCCTCAAGGGGTTAATCCTTTAAACTCTTTTTCAGTTCCTTTGTTAAATACTGCTGTTTTATTAAGTTCTGGGGCGACTGTCACTTGGGCTCATCATGCTATAATTAGTGGAAAGAGAGAAGAAGCAATTCTGGGTTTGTCTTTAACTGTTTTTTTGGGTGTTTTATTCACTGGGTTACAAGGAATTGAGTATTATGAGGCTCCTTTCACTATTTCGGATTCGGTTTATGGGTCTACTTTTTTTATGGCAACTGGATTTCATGGTTTTCATGTTCTAATTGGGACTACCTTTTTAATTATTTGTTTGGTAAGATTAAAGTTGAATCAATTTACAAGTCGCCAACATGTTGGGTTTGAGGCGGCGAGTTGGTATTGGCATTTTGTGGATGTGGTGTGATTATTTTTATATCTTTGTGTTTATTGATGGGGTTCATAGTTATTTTTATATTTTTGTGTTTATTGAAGGGGCTATTATAAAAAAATTAAGAGCAAATGTTAAATAATTTTTTTTATATCGTAAATGTATGTGGAAAGAAAGACATACCGGAGTCTTGGCACTTGGGTTTCCAAGAGGCGGCCGCTCCGGTGATGGAGGAAATAGTTTTTTTTCATGATCAGATTATGTTTTTATTGGTTATTATTGTGATAGTCGTGTTGTGGTTGCTTGTTGAGGCTTTAAATGGTAAGTATTATGACAGAGATTTGATTGACGGAACTTTATTAGAAATTGTTTGAACTTTAATCCCAGCTGTAATATTGGTTTTTATTGCTTCTCCTTCTTTAAAACTATTGTATTTGATGGATGAGGTTGTGAGTCCTGCTTTAACAATTAAAGCAATTGGACATCAATGGTATTGGTCTTATGAATATTCCGATTATCAGGAAGAAACGTTAGAATTTGATTCTTATATGGTTCCGACATCGGATTTAAATAGTGGCGACTTTAGGTTATTAGAAGTGGATAATAGATTGGTGGTTCCTATAAACACACATGTGAGAATCTTAGTGACTGGCGCGGATGTTTTACATTCTTTTGCTGTCCCTGCCTTGGGGATAAAAACAGATGCGGTTCCGGGTCGGCTAAATCAAGCCGGAATTTTTATTAAAAGACCAGGGACGTTCTACGGTCAATGTTCAGAGATTTGTGGGGCGAACCATTCTTTTATGCCGATTGTAATTGAGGCGGTTTCGCTAGACCGATATATTAATTGAATGTTGTCTTTGTCTAATGAATAGGCGCTTTTTTTAATTTTTAGATAAAGTAAATAGTGTACTATAAGTATATAATTGTTATTGTAATATTATTATTATTAGGGGGTTGGGGAGTGGTTTTAAACAGAGGGCATTTTATAATAATGATAATTTCTATTGAATTAATTTTATTAGCGGCTTTTTTTTTGTTTTTAATTAATTCTATTGAAATAGATCTTTTAATAGAACAAGTTTTTACAATTATGGGTTTAACAATCGCGGCGGCAGAGTCTGCTATCGGGTTGGCCATTATGGTTGCATATTATCGAATAAGAGGAACAATAATTTTAAAATCTTTTAGTTCACTTCGGGGTTAAAAAATAATTATTTATGCAATATATGAGATACGGTGCATTCGGAGTTTTATAGCCTTTTCTTTTTATTGGTTTTTAGTGTAGTTCTTTCTGCGCTTTTTTCTGGTGCTTCTTATTTTTTAGGGGTAAAACAACCGGATCGAGAGAAAGTTTCGGCTTATGAATGTGGGTTTGAGCCTTTTGGGATACCAGGCCGCCCTTTTTCAGTTCGATTTTTTTTAGTCGGCATTTTGTTTTTAATTTTTGACTTAGAAATCTCTTTTCTTTTCCCTTGGTGTGTTCTCTTTAATCAAATTTCTCCTTTTGGTTTTTGAATTATGGTAGGGTTTTTGGGGGTTTTAACCTTGGGTTTAATATATGAGTGGATTAAAGGTGGGCTGGAGTGGGAATAGGGAAAAGTTTCCAGATTTAAAAGTAAATAAGTTGTAAAGTAGAAGAGAAAGTCCTGTCTGTTATGTGAATAATCGTATATCGAAAAGTTTTTATACCAACTCCGGTGTCTGCCTTAATTCATGCGGCGACCATGGTGACGGCAGGTGTTTTTTTATTAATTAGATCTTCTCCTTTTTTTGAACAAGCTCCACTTGCTTTAATGATCGTAACAATTGTTGGGTCTCTAACGGTGCTTTTTGCCGCTACTGTTGGGGTAATCCAAAATGATCTAAAAAAAGTTATTGCTTACTCGACTTGTAGTCAATTGGGATATATGGTGGTGGCTTGTGGGCTTTCTCATTATTCGATAAGCCTATTTCATTTAATGAACCATGCTTTCTTTAAAGCTTTATTATTTTTAAGTGCGGGGTCTGTCATCCATGCTTTGTCTGACGAGCAGGATATAAGGAAGATGGGGGGGCTGATTAAGTTAATTCCTCTTACTTATATTATGGTTGTTGTTGGCTCTTTATCTTTAATGGGGTTTCCTTATTTAACAGGGTTTTATTCTAAAGATTTAATTTTAGAATTGGCCTTTGAACAATATTATTTAACTTTTGCTTATTGATTGGGGGGTTTTTCGGCTTTACTTACCACTCTTTATTCGATTCGATTGGTTTATTTAACTTTTTTATCTAATACCAATTCTAGAAAAGCGATTTTTAGACGTGTCCATGAGGGTTCTTGGAATTTAGTTTTGCCTTTAATAATATTAGCTTTGGGGAGTCTTTTTGTGGGCTATTTGACTAAAGAGGTGGTTTGGTCTTTTCAAATAACATTCCCCCCAATTGTTCCTGTTTTTATTAAGTTGTTGCCGGTCTTTCTTAGTTTGGGGGGGGCGGCATTAGTTATTGTTCTTTATTTTTATTCAATCCATTTATTTAAGGTGCCTTCTTTTATAGGCCGAATGGGCTACACTTTTTTATACTCTGCTTGGCAGTTTAACTATGTTCTTAACTATTTTTTGGCGAAGAGGGTGTGGAGGGGGGGCCACCAGATTTCGTATCGGACTATTGACAAAGGAACATTAGAGTTGGTGGGCCCAAAAGGGGTGTCTAATTTTTTGATTGGGTTAACTCGAGGCCTTAGTAATTTACAAGCTGGTCAAGTTTTTAATTATGCCTTAGTTATATTAATTGGTGTTGCTATGTTTATTTGGGGGGTTGTTTAGTCTTTTTTTTTGAAAATTATCTTCTGATTGAGGGGGTTAGGTTAAAGTAGACCGTTAGCCTTCAAAGCTAAAAATGTGGGTGCAAGTCCCGCACTCCCTGACTCAATTGGTTTGGATTATATTTTAGTTAAAATGCCACAATTAGACACAACCATGTTTTTAACTCAATATCGATGAACTTTACTTGTTTTATTTTTATTATTTTTTCTATTGGTGTTTTTTGTTTTACCTACGATTAAAATGAATTGGTTAATAAGAAAGTCGGCCATAAAAAGTGGGGCCAATTTAGGGGACTGTTTGGGGCTAACTAAAGAAGTGGTTTGTTTTTGTAGATGAAAAGTTTATATGTAGTTCGTTGGGGGTTTTCTACTAATCATAAAGATATTGGTACGTTATATTTAGTCTTTGGGATTGGGGCAGGCATGATTGGCACGGCCTTCAGTATGTTAATAAGATTAGAGCTCTCGGCTCCGGGGGCTATGCTAGGAGACGATCATCTTTATAATGTAATTGTTACGGCACATGCTTTTATTATGATTTTTTTTTTGGTTATGCCAGTGATGATAGGGGGGTTTGGAAATTGGTTGGTTCCACTATATATTGGTGCTCCCGACATGGCCTTCCCCCGGCTTAATAATATTAGTTTTTGGTTGTTGCCTCCTGCTCTAATATTATTATTAGGCTCCGCTTTTGTTGAACAAGGAGTTGGTACCGGGTGGACGGTGTATCCTCCTCTATCGAGCATCCAGGCTCACTCTGGGGGGGCGGTGGACATGGCTATTTTTAGCCTTCACTTAGCTGGGGTGTCTTCGATTTTGGGTGCAATGAATTTTATAACAACTATATTGAATATGCGGGCCCCTGGGATGACATTAAATAAAATGCCATTGTTTGTGTGGTCTATCTTGATTACTGCTTTTTTATTATTACTATCTTTGCCAGTACTAGCGGGGGCGATAACCATGCTTTTAACGGATAGAAATTTTAATACCACTTTTTTTGATCCCGCCGGAGGGGGAGACCCAATTTTATTTCAGCATTTGTTTTGGTTTTTTGGGCATCCAGAGGTTTATATTTTAATATTGCCTGGTTTTGGAATGATTTCTCAAATAATACCAACTTTTGTCGCCAAGAAGCAGATTTTTGGATATTTAGGAATGGTTTATGCAATGCTCTCAATTGGAATATTGGGTTTTATTGTGTGGGCGCATCATATGTTTACGGTTGGGATGGATGTGGACACAAGAGCATATTTTACTGCCGCAACTATGATTATTGCTGTGCCAACTGGAATAAAAGTGTTTAGTTGGTTGGCCACTATTTTTGGGGGGACTTTGAGATTAGACACTCCTATGCTTTGGGCAATGGGGTTTGTTTTTTTGTTTACATTGGGTGGTTTAACTGGGGTTGTATTGGCCAATAGTTCTTTGGATGTTGTTTTGCATGACACATACTATGTTGTAGCCCATTTTCATTATGTGCTTTCTATGGGGGCGGTGTTTGCTATTTTTGGTGGCTTTTATTATTGAGTGGGTAAAATAACGGGGTATTGTTATAATGAGCTATATGGCAAAGCCCATTTTTGGTTAATGTTTATCGGTGTTAATTTGACCTTTTTCCCTCAACACTTTTTGGGCTTGACAGGTTTTCCGAGACGATACTCTGATTTTGCAGATTGTTTTGCTGGTTGAAATTTGGTTAGCTCTTTAGGCTCTACTATTTCAATAGTAGGAGTTGTTTTTTTTATATATATTATTTATGATATATATGTTTGAGAAGAGGAGTTTATTGATTGAATGGAAGACCAGGGGGAAAGTTGGGCTTCTTTAGAGTGGGCTCACGTTTCTCCTCCTTTATTTCACACTTATGAGGAGTTGCCTTTTGTATGGGAGACTATAAAAGGGGAGGAGTTTTTAAAGAATAGGCATAATTAAATTTTGAGGTGTTAAACAACTGATTAGTTTTATGAATGAATTAGGACGGGCGTTAGTAATTGACGGAATATTTGTTTGTGCTGGGGGTAACGATTACTAAAGTAATTTTGTAAATAGTTTTCTTTTTCATGTTTATTTTTAGGACACCCTTGAAGTTGTGGGCGGGGCCTCTGCCCATTATTTCAGGGGTGGAAGAGGGGGGGGGA